GTGCTAACCCAGATTATAAATTTTCCTTTTTTTTTTTCAATATTGGATTTACTGTCAGAATTTATTATCAGAAACTTCTTAATATATATCTAATTACATAGATAATAATATCTATGTAATTATAAAAGTAGGCTAATAAACAGCCATCTGGAGGGGGTAGCACTATGATAAAATGGAAATTGCATTCGGATGTATTTTTCAGACATCGGGGGGGTTATTCTCTGAAAGAATTGTGGTTCAATTTGGTATTGTTGAAATTCGAGCACAGGTGTGGACTAAGTAAATCAACGGGTAGTGCTGGTCCTGTTGAAAATAACAGTGAAGATGAATATCCGAATCAAAATGATTCGGATATTCATCTTCACAATACCTGTGAAACGGATCTAAATGATGATGGCACTTTTAGGGATATTAGTGGGGGCAGTTATAACACAGATTGTGTTATTGAAAATCAGATTTGCAAGGGTAACGACGGTTGTGCTTCTTTGAATAATAAGAATAGAGGATATAGCATTCAGAGTTGCGATGAGAGTGACTTTTCTAGTTCCGTTTGTGGTGAGAGTGAAAATAGTAGTCAAAGTGAGAGGTTCGGTATAAGAACCAGCACGAATGATAGTGATTTCACTTTAATAGAAAGTGATACTGAGCAGGATTTCACTCAAATAGAAAGTGATACTGAGCAGGATTTCACTCAAATAGAAAGTGATACTGAGCAGGATTTCACTCAAATAGAAAGTGATACTGAGCAGGATTTCACTCAAATAGAAAGTGATACTGAGCAGGATTTCACTCAAATAGAAAGTGATACTGAGCAGGATTCCACTCAAAAATACAAGCATTTGTGGGTTCTATGCGAAGATTGTTATACATTAAATTATAAGAGATTTTTGAAAGCAAAATTGTATATTTGTGAAGAATGCGGATGTCATTTGAAAATGAATAGTTCAGAGAGAATCGAACTTTTGATCGATCCGGATACTTGGGATCCTATGAATGAAAAGATGGCCTCTCTGGATCCCATTGAATTTCATTCGGAGGAAGATCCTTATATAGATCGTATCGATTCTTATCAAAAAGAGACAGGATTAACTGAGGCTATTCAAACCGGTATAGGCCGATTAAATGGTATTCCCATAGCAATGGGGGTTATGGAGTTTGGGTTTATGGGGGGTAGTATGGGATCCGTAGTCGGGGAGAAAATAACCCGTTTGATTGAGTACGCTACTAAGCAATCTCTACCTCTTATTATAGTGTGTGCTTCCGGGGGGGCACGCATGCAAGAAGGAAGTTTGAGCTTGATGCAAATGGCTAAAATATCTTCTGCTTTATATGATTTTCAAACAAATCAAAAGTTATTCTATGTATCAATCCTTACATCTCCTACTACTGGTGGGGTGACAGCCAGTTTTGGTATGTTGGGAGATATCATTGTTGCCGAACCCGATGCCTATATTGCATTTGCGGGTAAAAGGGTAATTGAACAAACATTGAATAAAGAAGTACCTGAAGGTTCACAAGAAACGGAATATTTATTCGAGAAGGGCTTATTCGATCTAGTCGTACCACGTAATACTTTAAAAAGCGTTCTGAATGAGTTATTTCAGGTCCACGGTTTCTTTCCTTTGAATCAAAATCCAATTGAGTAGAACATTAAGTTCAATTATTTTATTTGTAGCAAATTAGTTTATCGGACTCCAAGTCAAAATCAGACAAATGGAATTTTCTTTGTTGACATAAGATCTAATTGTAGAAAGAATCAAAAGTTGCGGATAACTCTTTTTTTTTTTTCTTTTTTATTTATATTCCGGCTTACTAATTAAGAAGCCTCTATCAACAAGATAAAAGAATCAATTCTTCTTTTCGTGAAATTTGGCAAATAAAACAAATTTCCTCCTCCCGCCTTACGTATGTATATATAATTCAAATAGAGAAAGATAGATATAGAGTTTTCTATCTTTCTCTATCTCTCGAGAATCCCATTTTGACTAAGAATCCCTGTTGGATCGGATTCTAACGAATCTTTCGATAATTTGTAAGAAACTTTTTCTTTATTAAATTAAAATTAGGAGACAAGAGCAAAAGACGAGAAAAAAATAAAGAATAATAAAAAGATTATCATACATATTTGTCATGTAGAAAGATGAATAAGAATAAGTCCAGTATATACTCTCTTAGATATATACTGAGATCTATACTAATTCGAATTCAAATTTCATAAATACTAATTAATAAATGGAATTCTTAATTAATAAGAATTTCATAATTCCAATTCTTAATTATAATTATTATAAGATATCTTTCTAAATAATAATAACAGGTACAAAACAAATAGTAAATCGAGGTACCCATTCTATGACAACTTTCAACTTTCCCTCTGTTTTTGTGCCTTTAGTGGGCCTAGTATTTCCGGCAATTGCAATGGCTTCTTTATCTCTTCATGTTCAAAAAAATAAGATTGTTTAGATCCGGTAGGACCAAATCTCATCCATTTTTTTTTTCA